TTTAAAAATTGTGTCTATAATGACTGGAAAAGTGGAAACAAGGGCAGATATAATTTGATCATTATAAGCAAATCCCAAATCTTTGTAAACAAAGCTAAGCAGAAGTTCCCAACCGTGGGGTGAATGGAATCCGATACATAAATCTGTTAATAAAAGAATAGAAAAAGCTTTGATTGTGTCGCTTAAGTTATAGACGAATTCCTGAACCCAAGAGTTCAAAATAATAAGTTCTTTATTAGCCAGAAGAGAATAACCGCTTAGAATAAAGAAACAGGTTAGATTTGTCGAGAAGTGTAAAATCATATGAATACAATTTTCATTATACATCTTGATCAGTTGGGTTGTTTCTTTTTGTATTCCTATACTCCACTTTTGTGGATGTGTCTCCGAAAATTCTTTTATCATTTCTTCTAACAAGAAAAGTTCCTTTAATTCTATACATTTTTCTAGAATACTTTTTTCTTGAATATGATTCATAAAATTTTCAGATTGACTAGTATTCCACCAATTAGTAACCCAAGACTCCACAATACTCTTTTGAAATAAAAGAGAGATCAACCAGGGCAAAAATACTAAAGATGCAAGATATATAAAAGGAGTCAATTCTTTCTTTTTTGATATTTTTTTCATCTTTGAATTATTAATGAACCCCCCTATTCGTCGACTCTATGTGATAGCCTCTTTCGATCAAGCATGCGTTATATTACAAGATATGAATCCCCCTTTTTTGTGTTTCGCCCCCGCCCCCTAAAAAGAATACCAAAATCAAATAAGACCGTTCGTCGTTGATTTTTCAAAAAATTTCAATCGGTACGCGCAAGAAATAGGCTAATTCAGCAGCTTTTTGTTCAATCTCTCGGGGAGTCAAATTCTCATCAGTACGAGTCAAGGGAATGTCCCCCTGGCCCCTGATTTCCATATAAAGAACATGGCGGGCATAAATACCCTCTTTAACTTCTATTCTTATGGACTGAATATCTTTCATAAGGAATCGTAGGAAAATGCGACGATTTTTTCCAGGAAATCCCCAACGAAAAATACAAACTATTCCCTCTTTTCTATCGAATCGATCATAACCACTCCCCACATTCCACGAAATTGTGCACCACAAATACGAACTAATAAAGAGACCCGCGCTACCATAGAAAGCCATCACTATCCCTTGTGGAAAAAAAGAGATTTCCTGATATGGAAATAAAGATATTAAATTCCTACCAAGATAGCTGGAAGTTCCAACTAATAAAAATCCTACTGACCCTAAAAAAAGGATAAAGGCCCAAAAGAAATTACTTGTTTTTCGAGACCCTGTTATAAGTTCTATCCATATATGTTCTGATCGACAACTCATACTAGATCCAGTTTTATTTTATTGGAAGTTAAAGAATAAAAAATTTTTGACTTTACTCTTTTTGTTTCCGAAGGAACTCGCATCAACTAGCCTTCTTCTAATGTGAATCTTTAGAAGTCATTGATCTAATTCTTTAGATCGAAAAAACCTCCCCCGCTTCTGATCCTTTGTAAAGATCTACACCCATTTAGATACATTGACTTTACACTTCATACATCTGCCGAATATGTCAGTCCAGATCGCTTTGTGAAAATAGCTAAAAAAAAATGAATTTAGACATGCATACGAATTCTTTAATTTAGGTTAGGCTCGGCGGAAGCCGCACCCTCTTTCTATCATATTAGACTAAATAGATATCTGTGTTATGTTCTAAATCTAAGTCTTGAAAAAAAAAAAGAACTGAGATTTAGTCCCATCGGATCTAAAAAATCTTGTTTTTTTGAATATAAAGAAATAAGGAAGCCATTGCCATTGCCGGAAAAACTAGGCCCACTAAGGGCACAAAAATAGAGGGTAAGTTGAGAGTTGTCATAGAATGGATACCTCGATTTATTTAATATTTGTACCTGTTATATATTGTTATAAAGGTATTTTTATTTTTTTATTTTAGAATATAATATATTAATATATAATATTTAATAAATAATTCTAATTTGTAATAAATTAAACTCTAATATAAGCGATAAGTGAACATATATAATAATGGAGTATTGAATAAGTGCAAAGAGGTATAGAACTAAATAAATGGACTTCTTTTTCTTTTAGCTTTCTACAAAAATGATATGAATGATCCAACAGGGATTATTAGTAATAATGAGTATTCTCAGTAAATTATACAAGGATGCAAGACTCTCTATATCTATAGAGACAATTTTTCTCTATAGATATAAGGAGAAGATTCTGATGACTAATCATTAATATGACTCCAAAAAGATATCGCAAAAAATGAAGTCTCATATTTTCATTTTAATTCAAATAAACTAATTAAACCTAAAATTCTACTTCTTGATTTTTTTGTTTCAAGGGAACGAAAGCATGGAGTTCCAATAACTCACTCAGAACACCCTTTAAAAGATTACGTGGTACGATTAAATCGAATAAGCCCTTTTGGAATAAATATTCAGCCGCTTGTGAACCTTCGGGTACTGTCTT